CACATTATAAGATGCGAATTTGTAACACTATATATCCAACACATATCTGAACTCGTTGAAAATGTCAGTCGGGCCTTACCTGGTTTAGGGGTTTAACAGGATTAATTAGGACTCGCTGGACTTAGGGGGTAGGGGGGTTTACCGCGCGCGCGTGAGAATTGCAATTGATTGGGAGAAGGGGGGATACTTATAATATTATGTGGAGTTAATAATAAATTATGCACCTGAAATAAATACATGTGACGTAATTCAAGTATGACTATAAAACATGCATGAAGCTGTGGATAATTTATTGTAATGTAAAATAATAATAATATTGTATGCTTGAAAGCCTGATATATGGAATTTTAATTATTGTCCTATATCATAACATATTGGTTGGGACTGGCAGGTTTGAGGGGAAATCAATTTCTTGTTCTCATGAGTCTTATGTTGAAAGTTGCAGTTATAGTTTGGACACATTACACTGCAATCGTTAAGAACCACTAATATATGGACCACCTTGGCGGGGGTTGGTAGCGATGCATGAAATATGTCAAATGAAAGTGACCTAAAAAAAAGAAAAACCCCATGTCTTTTGGAGTGAACGCCTTGGCATGGGGGGTTTTTGCTAATGAGAAGTTCCACCATTAACCATATGCCAGTATAATTCACAGTGAGGGGAGTAATAAATATTGTGGCCCTGAAATAGGAACCAGATGCCAGTAATAGTTCAAGTAGTGTGACCCCCACGAGTTTTGTCCCTGACCCTATCAAGGACCGTGTATCTTAAGTTATCGAGTAATGGTGGTCTCTTGCTGACCCATAATTGATTTTGAGGTCCAATTTGTAGGGAAATGTAATAGAATAGTACTTTGTTCTAGTTAATTTTATGAGGATAATGATTATAATGTGATATGTACGACTTCTTTTTAATTTTAAAACAAAAATGGTTAAAATAATTTTATGGTGACATATAATGTAATGTACTAGACCATAAATGTAATATTATGCATAATATGTACTAGATCATAGTGTTGAGTTATGCATAATATGTACTATACCATAGTGGATGGGTGTAAGAGGGGACATTATTAATATCAGAAAATAGTTTAGTTTAGAACTCTGGCTTTGGGAGTCAGGGGTGGGAGTTAAAATCTCTCTTTTCTGGCGCTAGGAGGGGATTTAGTCCTCGATCTCCGGATTACAAGACCGGTGCTTTGGGTCTAAGCTACTAGGGCAGGCGGAGTTAAGGGACTTGTTTTCTAGTCAGCTGGCTAGGGGGTTTAGAATTAGGAAGAGTGAAAAGTATAGGATGGAGGCGATTTGTCCGATGATAATAAATGGGTCTTCGACTGGTATTCCGCCGATTCAGGTTAGGATAAATACGTCTGCTACGAGGATTCAGAATAATAGTTGGGAGAGGGGGCGGAAGGTAAGCCCTTGTTGTTTTGAGATGTGTAGTATGGGAACGATTATAAGGATTAAGATTGAAAATAGGAGTGCTAGGACACCGCCGAGTTTGTTGGGGATTGATCGTAGGATAGCGTATGCAAATAAGAAGTATCATTCTGGTTTGATATGTGGGGGAGTTACAAGGGGATTGGCAGGGGTGAAGTTTTCTGGGTCACCGAGGAGGTTGGGGGAGAAGAGGGCTAGGGATGTGAGGGCTGAGAGGAGAATAATGAAGCCTAGGATGTCTTTGTAGGAGAAGTAGGGGTGGAAGGGAATTTTGTCTGCGTCAGAGTTTAGGCCAATTGGGTTATTAGAGCCTGTTTCATGTAGAAAAAGGGCATGTAGGAGGGTAGCTGCTACAATTGCAAATGGAAGTAGAAAGTGGAATGCAAAGAATCGTGTGAGTGTAGCGTTATCAACGGAGAAGCCGCCTCAAATTCATTCTACTAGTGCGTTTCCAATGTAGGGTACGGCAGATAAGAGGTTTGTAATTACTGTAGCACCTCAAAATGATATTTGTCCTCATGGTAGGACATATCCAACGAATGCGGTTATTATTACGAGTAACAATAGTACTACTCCAATATTTCAGGTTTCTTTGTAGAGGTATGAGCCATAGTATAGGCCTCGTCCGATATGTAAGTAGATGCAGATGAAGAAAAATGAGGCTCCGTTAGCGTGTAGGTTGCGGATGACTCATCCGTAGTTTACATCTCGACAGATGTGGGCTACGGATGAAAAGGCGGTGGAGATGTCTGAGGTATAGTGCATAGCTAGAAATAGTCCTGTTGCGATTTGTATAATAAGGCATAGTAATAGTAGGGAGCCGAAGTTTCATCATGTAGAAATGTTGGATGGGGCGGGGAGGTCGATTAAAGCGTCGTTGGCGATTTTGAGTAGTGGGTGGGTTTTTCGGGTGATCATGTTCTTATAGTTGAATAACAACGGTGGGTTTTCAAGTCATTAGTCCTGGTTAAAATCCGGGTAAGAATTATGATATATATTCTTAATTTGTTTTTGTTGAGTTTGGTGGTTGGGTTGGTTGGGGTTGCTTCTAATCCTGCACCTTATTTTGCTGCTTTGGGGTTGGCTATAGCRGCGGGGGTAGGRTGTGGGGTTTTRGTRGGYTATGGGGGGCCGTTAATTGGTTTAATATTGTTTTTAATTTATTTGGGTGGAATATTAGTGGTATTTGCATATTCAGCGGCTTTGGCGGCTGAACCGTTTCCTGAAACATGGGGGACGGGGTCGGTTAAGGTTTATGTTTTGGTATATTTAATTGGAGTGGGAGCTGCGGCATGGTGATTTTGAGGGGGCTATGGAGGTTGAGCTGTAGATGAGTTTAAAGAGTTTTTTACGGTGCGTTGTGATGTGGGCGGGGTTTCTTTAATGTATTCTGTTGGTGGGGGGATGTTAATTGTGTGTGCTTGGGTATTATTATTATGTCTTTTTGTGGTATTGGAGCTTACTCGGGGCTTGGGGCGGGGAGCACTTCGGGCTATTTAGATTATAGTTAGTAGGGCAATGATTAGTGTTGTTGAGATTAGATAGAGGGATAAGTAAATTTTGATAATGTTGGGGTTAGAATTATCAAATATTGAGGAGAATGTGTGGTGGATGGGGTGAAGTCCTTTGGGTCCTATTTCTAATCATTGTCGGTCGAGGTGGGTAGCTTGTTTTCCCAGGGTAAGATTAAATTTTGGTAGGAGGCGGTGGATAATAGGTGGGAAAAATCCTAGTATGTTAGAGAAATTGTGTAATGTTATATGTGGTGTAATTTTAATTTGTTTAGAGGTTATTGTAGCTAGTGCTAAGGCAATAATTAGGCCTGTTACTGTTACTGCGAGTGCAGCTAGTTTGAGGGACAGGGGTATTGTTATAATGGGTGTGTTGGATGGAAGGAAATATGAGGTAATGATTAGTCCTGCAATAATGCTTCCTCAGGCTAGACGTTCAATTGATGCGGAAAGTGCTGAGTCGTTTTCGTTAATGGGGGAGAAAGAAGAGAATTGGGGAGAGCCTATTGTAACAAAGAAAATGATTCGTAGGCTATAGATTGCTGTGAAAGAGGTAGCAATTAGTGTAAGGGCGAGGGCTCAGGCGTTTAGATGGGAGGTGTTTAGGGCTTCAATGATTGCATCTTTTGAGAAGAATCCTGTTAGGAATGGTATACCTGTAAGTGCGAGGCTGCCAATAATTAGGCAGGAGGATGTGTGTGGCAATAGTTTTTGTAGGCCTCCTATTTTTCGGATGTCTTGTTCGTCATTAAGGCTGTGGACAATTGAACCGGAGCATAGGAAGAGCATAGCTTTGAAGAAGGCATGGGTGCAGATGTGAAGGAAGGCCAAGTGGGGTTGGTTGAGGCCGATAGTAACTATTATTAGACCAAGTTGGCTTGATGTTGAGAATGCTACAATTTTTTTAATGTCGTTTTGGGTTAGGGCACAGGCGGCAGTAAAGAGGGTTGTTAGGGCCCCTAGGCAGAGGCAAGTAGTTAAGATTAGTTGATTGTTTTCTATTAGGGGATGTAGTCGGATGAGAAGGAAAATGCCTGCTACTACTATTGTGCTTGAGTGGAGTAAGGCTGAAACAGGGGTTGGGCCTTCTATTGCTGAGGGTAGTCAGGGGTGGAGGCCAAATTGGGCGGATTTTCCAGTGGCAGCAAGGACGATCCCAAGTAGGGGAAGGGTTATATCAAATTCTTTAGATAGTAGGAAGATTTGTGGAATTTCTCATGAGTTAAGGTTTATTGCGATTCAGGCAATAGCTAGGATTAGGCCGATGTCTCCAACTCGGTTGTAGATAATTGCTTGAAGAGCTGCTGTGTTGGCGTCAGCTCGGCCGTGTCATCACCCAATTAGTAGGAATGATATGATGCCTACTCCTTCTCAGCCAATGAAGAGCTGGAATATGTTGTTGGCTGTTACTAGAATAATTATGGCTACCAAGAATAGGAGTAAGTATTTAAAAAATCGGTTTAAGTATGGGTCGGAGTGTATATATCATGATGCAAACTCTAAAATTGATCATGTGACGTATAGGGCAATTGGGGTAAAAATTAGAGAGTAGTGGTCAAATTTAAAACTAATATAGATGTCAAAGTTTATAATGTTTATTCAGTGTCAGGTGGTAATAGTGGTTTCTATTCCTTGGTCTAGGAAAATAAATAAGGGAATAATGTTGATGAAGAATGCAGTAGATACTGCGTTTTTAGCATATTTGAGGGCTCAGTTTTGATTTGAGGGAGAGGGGGTTAATGTTGTTAGTAAGGGTCAAATTAAAATTGTTAAGGTCAAGAGGAGGGTGGTGGTTATAATGGTGGTTACCATAGCTGCTACTTGGAGTTGCACCAAGAGTTTTTGGTTCCTAAGACCAATGGATGAACTATTATCCTTTAGGAGCGTGGGCTAGAAACGAATGAGCCACGGAGTTTAACCGTGGGAATAGGGATTAGCAGTCCTTACTGCTTCGGGCCTCTTTCGGTGGATAAGAGGATTTTAACCTCTATTTTTAGAATCACAATCTAATGTTTTGAGTTAAACTATATCTACAATATCATCAGCCTCATATAATTTCTGGTTTTATGATTAGGAGGATAATTGGGAAAAGATGTAGAACTATAAGAAGGTGTTCTCGTGTATGGAAGGGTTGAATATTGCTGATATGTTGTGGGAGTGGGCCTCGTTGGGTTATTAGGAATAGGTAAAGGGAATAGGTGGCGGTAATTAGGACTCCTGCTCCAGTGAAGATTAGGGTTCATATGGATCAATTAAATATTGCTGTAATAAGTGTTAGTTCTGCTATCAGGTTTGGGAAGGGAGGTAGGGCCAGGTTTGCTAGATTTGAAATAAATCATCAGGCGGCGGTAAGGGGGAAGATAATTTGTAGTCCGCGAGTTAAAATTATTGTTCGGCTATGTACTCGTTCATAAGTAGTATTAGCTAGGCAGAAGAGAGCAGAGGAGGTTAGTCCGTGGGCAATTATTAGTACTAAGGCTCCGGTGAAACCTCATGGTGTTTGAATTAAGATTCCTCCAGCAACGAGGCCTATGTGGCTGACGGATGAGTAGGCAATTAGTGATTTTAGGTCTGTTTGTCGTAGGCAGATAGAGCCTGTTATGACGACTCCTCAGAGGGCTAGGGCTATAATTGGATAAATTATATCTTTGGATAAGGGGTCCAGAATTACTATTATTCGTATTATACCGTAGCCTCCAAGTTTTAGTAGAACTGCTGCTAGGACTATTGATCCTGCTACGGGGGCTTCTACGTGGGCTTTTGGGAGTCAAAGATGGACTCCATAGAGGGGCATTTTTACTAGGAAGGCGATTAGGCAGCCTGCTCATCAGATTTTATCTCCTCAAGAGAGGAGGGCTAGTGGTTGTGAATATTGTAGGATGAGCATTGAGAGTGTTCCTGTTTTTTGGTGTAGGAGGAGTAGAGCTACTAGTAGGGGGAGGGACCCTGCTAGGGTATAAAATAAAAAGTATGTTCCTGCACTTAGTCGTTCGGTTTGATTACCTCATCGGGTAATAATAACTAGGGTTGGGATGAGGGTTGATTCAAATATTACGTAAAATATAATGATTTCGGTGGCGCTAAATGCTATAATTAAAAATATTTGGAGGGAAGTTAGGAGAGCAATATAGGTTCGTTGGCGATTGATGGGTTCTGTTTTGATGTGGTTCTGGCTGGCTAAAATTATTAGGGGGAGTAGTCAACAGGTGAGTACGAGTAGGGGGGTGGATAAAGGGTCTGTGCCTAAGTATAAGTTGGAGGAGGCTCAGCCTGTTTCTAGGGGTCATTTAATTCAGGTAAGGCTTACTAGGGCAATAGTAAGGCTTTGGAAGGTTGTAATGGTTCAGAGTCATTTAGGGGAGGAGAGTCAGATTGTTGGGAATAGCATGATTGTTGGTATTAAAATTTTTAACATTGTAATAGGTTTAAGGCTTGTAGGCGATCTGTTCCGTGGGTTCGGGCTGTGGCGACTAGTAAGGCAAGTCCTGCTCCAGCTTCACAGGCTGAGAAGGCTAGTAGGAGAATAGGGGCTGCAGAAAAGGCGGTTGATTCTAGTTGTAGGGTTCATAGAGCTAGGGCTATAAATAGAGATAGTATTATTCCTTCTAGGCATAGTAGGGCTGATAAGAGGTGGGTGCGATGGAAGGCTAAACCTATTAGCCCTAAGGTAAATGCTGAGGTAAAGCTGAAGTATGCTGGTGTCATAAGGGGATCACGGATTTGAACCGTGGTTTTCTGAGCCGAAATCAGAGGTCTTGTGTTTGGACTAATCTCCTATTCAGCTCATTCTAAGCCTCCTTGTATTCATTCATAAATTAAGCCTAATGTTAGGAGAATAAGAATAGTTGCGGCTCATAGAAGGGTGTAGGTGGGGGTTGGAAGTTGATTGCCTCAGGGTAGTGGGAGGAGTAGGGYAATTTCTAGGTCAAATAGGAGGAATAGAATAGCAATTAGGAAAAAGCGCAGGGAAAAGGGCAGGCGTGCTGATCCTAGGGGATCAAAGCCACATTCGTATGGGGAGAGTTTTTCTGTGTCAGGATTTATTTGAGGCAGTCAGAATGACACTAGAGCGAGGATTAAAGAGAGGGCGGCAGAGATGAGGAGAATAGTTATAACTAAATTCATTATCTTTCCTTGGAGTTTAACCAAGACTAGGTGATTGGAAGTCACTCGTACTAACTTTAGATACTAGAAAGATATGATCCTCATCAGTAAATAGAGACATATAAGAATAATCATACAACGTCTACGAAATGTCAATATCAGGCAGCTGCTTCAAATCCAAAGTGATGTTCTGATGTAAAATGATATTGGATTTGACGGAGTAGGCAAATGGCAAGGAAAGTTGAGCCAATAATAACATGTAGGCCGTGGAAACCGGTGGCTACAAAGAAGGTTGAGCCGTATACTCCATCGGCGATGGTAAAAGGGGCTTCATAGTATTCTATTGCTTGGAGAGCAGTAAAGTAAAAGCCTAGTAGAATGGTTAGTGTGAGGGATTGAATTGCCTGTTTGCGTTCCCCTTCTATAAGGCTGTGGTGAGATCATGTTACTGTCACGCCGGATGCTAGTAAGACGGCGGTGTTAAGGAGTGGTACTTCAAAGGGGTCTAGTGGGATAATTCCTGTTGGGGGCCAGCAGCCTCCTAGTTCTGGGGTGGGGGCAAGGCTAGAGTGGTAGAAAGCTCAGAAAAATCCTAGAAAGAAAAATACTTCTGAAGTAATAAAGAGAATTATTCCGTATCGAAGGCCTTTTTGTACTGGAGGGGTGTGATGACCTTGAAAGGTGCCTTCTCGGATAATATCCCGTCATCATTGATACATGGTAAGTAGAAGAAGTATTAGTCCTAGTGTTAGTAGGGTTATTGAGTGGAAGTGAAATCAGATTGCTAAACCAGATGTTATTAGGAGAGCAGCTACTGCGCCAGTGAGAGGTCATGGGCTTGGATCAACCATGTGATATGCATGTGCTTGGTGGGTCATTAAACGTTTTCTTGTAGATAGAGACTTAGTAATAATACAAATACGTAGGCTTGAATGAAGGCTACTGCGATTTCTAGGAGGGTTAAAAGTACAAGGAGAATGGCAGTAAATGTTGCTACTGTAGTTATGAGTGGTATAAGTGTAATTGTTGCGGTTGAGATTAGTTGAATTAATAAATGGCCGGCCGTAAGGTTGGCTGTAAGTCGTACACCTAGTGCAAGGGGTCGAATAAATAAGCTGATAGTTTCAATAATAATTAGGGCCGGAATTAGGGGGGTAGGAGTTCCTTCGGGAAGAAGGTGGCCTAGGGCTGCTGTAGGTTGGTTCCGTATTCCAATAATGATTGTAGCTAATCAGAGTGGGACGGCTAGGCCCATATTTAGTGATAGTTGGGTTGTAGGTGTAAATGTATATGGTAGGAGTCCTAGTATATTTAATGTAAGGATAAAAATTATTAAGGAAGCAAGGATTATTGCTCATTTATGTCCGCTGGGGTTGAGAGGGGTAAGTAATTGTTGTGTAAAGGTTTTAATAAATCAGCTTTGGACGGAGATTAGTCGGTTATTTAAGTAGCGGCTAGTGGGGGATGGAATTAGGATTCAGGGGAGAGTTAGGGAGATGGCAATTAAGGGGATACCTAGATATGTAGGACTTATAAATTGATTAAATAGGCTTAGTGTCATGGTCAGTTTCAGGTGTCCGATTTAAGACTTTCGGTATTTAATGTTGTAATATCATTTGTAAAAGTGTGACTTATGATTTTAGGGGGGATTACTGTTAAAAAGATTAATCACGAGAATACAAGAATAGCAAGTCATGGGGCGGGGTTTAATTGTGGCATATCACTAGAGGTGGTTGGGGATCACCAATCTTTAGCTTAAARGGCTAATGCTAGTCCCGGTTTAGCTTCCTAGTGAGGCGTCAAGAAGTATTAAAGAGGATCAATTTTCAAAGTGTTCTAGGGGGACGGCTTCTACGACAATTGGTATAAAGCTGTGGTTAGCGCCACAAATTTCAGAACATTGTCCGTAAAACACTCCGGGGCGAGAGGTAATAAAGGATGTTTGATTTAATCGTCCTGGAACAGCGTCTATTTTAATTCCTAATGCTGGTACAGCTCAGGAGTGAAGGACATCTTCAGCTGATACTAAAACTCGAATGGGGGATTCTATTGGAATAACTATTCGATGGTCTGTTTCAAGTAGTCGGAATTGTCCTGGAGATAAATCTTGTGTGGGGACTATATACGAGTCAAAGGCTAAGTTTTCATAGTCGGTGTATTCATAGCTTCAGTATCATTGATGTCCTATAGCTTTTACGGTAAGGTGGGGGTCATTAACTTCATCTATTAGGTAGAGGATTCGTAAGGAGGGCAGGGCAATTAAAATAAGAATAACTGCTGGAAGAATTGTTCAAATGATTTCGATTTCTTGAGAGTCTAAGATGTATTTGTTGGTAAGTTTGGTTGTGACTATTACAACAATAATATATAGGACTAGGGTGCTAATTAGGAAAACAATTATTAAGGCATGGTCATGAAAGTGTAGAAGTTCTTCTATTACAGGGGAGGCCGCGTCTTGGAATCCTAGTTGTGAGGGATGTGCCATTAAGCCATTGGGCTTAAGATACGCAGGGATTTAACCTGCAATTTTGCCTTGACAAGGCAAGGTAATATTTTTACTAGTATCTTATAGAAGAAAGTGACAGAGGGGTTATGTGGCTGGCTTGAAACTAGTTTATGGGGGTTCGAGTCCCTCCTTTCTCGTTAGTTAATTTTTACTTGTACGAAGGCTGGTTCTTCAAATGTGTGGTAAGGCGGTGGGCACCCATGCAGTCATTCTGAGTTTGTGGAGGTTAATTCTACAGAGAGAACTTCTCGTTTAGCAGTAAATGCTTCCCATAGAATATATAGGAATATTACAACTGCTACTAAGGAGATTAAAGAGCCAATTGATGAAATAATATTTCATAGTGAGTAGGCATCTGGATAATCTGAATATCGCCGTGGTATTCCGGCCAAGCCTAAAAAGTGTTGAGGGAAGAAGGTTATATTAACACCTAAGAATATTGTTCCAAAGTGAATTTTTGTTCAGGTATCATGTATTGTATAGCCTGTAAAAAGGGGGAATCAGTGAACGAAGGCTCCTATAATAGCAAATACAGCTCCTATTGATAGGACGTAATGGAAGTGAGCTACTACATAGTATGTGTCATGCAATACAATGTCTAATGATGAATTGGCTAGGACGATTCCAGTTAGTCCTCCAACTGTGAAGAGGAAAATAAAGCCAAGTGCTCATAGTAGAGGGGTTTCTCATTTAATTGAGCCTCCATGTAGTGTAGCAAGTCAGCTAAATACTTTAACCCCGGTTGGGATTGCAATAATTATTGTTGCAGATGTAAAATATGCTCGGGTATCTACATCTATTCCTACTGTAAACATATGATGAGCTCATACGATGAAGCCTAGGAGACCAATAGCCATTATAGCTCACACTATTCCCATATAACCAAATGGTTCTTTTTTACCTGCATAGTAGGCTACAATGTGGGAAATTATTCCAAATCCTGGTAAGATTAAAATATATACTTCTGGGTGGCCGAAGAATCAAAAGAGATGTTGATAAAGGATTGGGTCTCCTCCTCCTGCGGGGTCGAAGAAAGTAGTATTAAGATTACGGTCTGTTAGTAGCATAGTAATGCCGGCAGCCAGGACTGGGAGGGAAAGGAGTAAGAGTACAGCAGTAATTAAAATAGCTCAGACAAACAGGGGTGTTTGATATTGGGAAATAGCTGGAGGTTTTATATTAATGATAGTTGTAATGAAGTTAATAGCTCCTAGAATTGATGATACTCCTGCTAGGTGGAGAGAAAAGATGGTTAGGTCTACGGAGGCTCCTGCGTGTGCGAGATTCCCAGCGAGAGGAGGGTAGACTGTTCATCCTGTTCCTGCTCCTGCTTCAACTCCTGAGGAGGCAAGAAGGAGTAAGAAAGATGGGGGGAGAAGTCAGAAGCTTATATTGTTTATTCGGGGGAATGCTATGTCAGGGGCTCCAATTATTAGGGGAACAAGTCAATTCCCAAAGCCTCCAATTATGATTGGTATTACTATAAAGAAGATCATTACAAAAGCATGGGCGGTAACAATAACATTATAAATTTGGTCGTCGCCCAGGAGGGCACCGGGTTGGGATAGTTCTGCCCGAATTAACAGGCTAAGAGCGGTTCCAACTATTCCGGCTCAGGCACCAAACACTAGGTAGAGGGTGCCAATGTCTTTATGGTTGGTTGAGAAAAATCAGCGTGTGATTGTCACAGGTAGGGTGGCCGAGGGTAAGGCGGTGGTTTGTAGCTCCATGAACGAAGGTTCAAGTCCTTCTCCTATCATAGCTCTGTGGTGTACAACACGTTGGATTGCAAATCCAAAGATGTAGTCTTACTGGCTGCCGGGGCTTTCCCCCGCCTTTTGGAAGGGGGCGGGGGAAGGTAGATGAATGCTCGCTGGTTTGAGTGTCTAGCTGTTAACTAGGAGTTTGTAGGATCGAGGCCTTCTCATCTAGGAAGGCTTTAGCTTAATKAAAGTGTCTGGGTTGCATTCAGAAGATGTGGGATAGAGTCCTGCAAGTCTTATWCAGAGATTAGGAGAYTTTCACTCCTGCTTAAAGCTTTGAAGGCTTTTGGTCTAGTATTATATCCTAAACCTCTAGAGCAGTGTTTGGGCCATGGGGGTTAATGGTAATAGTATAAGGGTTAAGGTTATTAAGGTAGTGAGGGGGACGGTGTTTTGTGTATTTGTTAGGCGTCAGGGAGTCAGGGAGTTGCTAGTATTAGGGGAAATTGTGAGGGTCATGGCGTAGCATAATCGTAAGTAGAAGTAGAGACTTAGTAGGGCGCTGAGGGCTATAATGGTTGCGGTTAGGGGGAGGTTTTGGATAGCTAGTTCTTGTAAGATTAGTCATTTTGGTATAAAGCCTGTTAGGGGAGGGAGGCCTCCTAAGGATAGTAGAGCGAGGGTGGCGGTGATTGTGATGATTGGGGCTTTGGATCATATTGTTGCTAGTGTATTAATTTTTGTGGTGGATAGTAGTTTAAATGTTAGGAATGTTGCGGAGGTTATGAGAATATATAGGAGCAGGGTTAAAATAGTTAGTTGGGGTTTAAATTGAACAATAACAATTATTCAGCCTAGGTGGGCGATGGATGAGTAGGCTAGGATTTTTCGGAGTTGGGTTTGGTTGAGGCCTCCTCAGCCGCCGATGAATGTTGATAATAGACCAAGGATTGTTAGTAGTTGGGGGTAAGTTATTTGGGCTGTTTGAATGATTAGTGCAAAGGGTGCTAGCTTTTGTCAGGTGGCTATAATTAGTCCTGTGGGGAGATCTAGTCCTTGTATTACTGGGGGTATTCAAAAGTGTATGGGGGCTAATCCTACTTTTAATGCTAGGGCTATGGTAATTAGTGTGATTGCGATGGGGTGATTTAGATAATAAATGTTTCATTCTCCTGTGGCTCAAGCATTAATAGTACTGGCGAATAGGATTGTGGCTGCAGCAGCAGCTTGGGCTAGGAAATATTTGGTAGTTGCTTCTACAGCTCGTGGGTGGTGGTGTTGGGCTATTAGGGGTAGAATGGCTAATGTGTTAATTTCGAGGCCTATTCAGGCTAGGAGTCAGTGAGAGCTTATAAATGTTAGGGTTGTGCCTAGGCCTAAGCTTGATAGTAGAATTGTTAGAATATAAGGACTCATTGGTAAGAGAAGGGTTTTAACCTACATTTCTGGGGTATGGGCCCAGAAGCTTAATTTAGCTGATCTTACTAGAAAGTGGTGTAATGGGAGCACTTGGAGTTTTGATCTCTAGGATGAGGGTTCGAGTCCCTTCTTTTTAAGGAGCTGGGAGGATTTTAGCCTCCATAAGTCACTCTATCAAAGTGGTCCTTCGGCATTCAGGCACAGTTCCTTTATAGTTGGGGTGGTAAGCCCATGAATGCGATTGGTAGGGCGGCATGTCATAGGATTAGGGCAAGAGTTATTGGTAAAAAATTTTTTCAAACTAAGTGTATGAGTTGGTCGTATCGGAAGCGGGGGTAGGRGGCGCGTACTCATAGGAATAGTAGGGATAATAGTGCGGCTTTTGTCATGATGTTAATAGAGGCAAGTTCGGGGGTGGTGGGGGTGTAGGTTGCGCCTAAAAATAGGATGGTGGATAGTGTATTTATGAGGAGGATGTTGGCATATTCGGCTAGGAAGAATAGTGCGAAAGGACCTCCTGCATATTCTACATTAAATCCGGATACTAGTTCTGATTCTCCTTCTGTGAGGTCGAAGGGGGCTCGATTTGTTTCAGCTAGGGTGGAGATATATCATATAGCGGCGAGGGGTCAGGCTGGAAGGAGTAATCAGATTGTTTCTTGAGTTGTATTAAATATTTGTAAGGTGAAGCCTCCTGTAAAGATAATGATTGATAATAAAATTAGGCCTAGGCTGACTTCATAAGAGATGGTTTGGGCAACTGCTCGGAGGGCCCCTATTAGGGCGTATTTTGAGTTTGAGGCCCATCCTGAGCCTAAGATAGAATAGACTGCTAGGCTTGAGAGGGCTAGGATAAATAGTATGCCTAGATTTAAGTCAGTAACGGGGTAGGGGAGGGGTATGGGGGCTCATAGTGCTAGGGCCAGGGTGAGGGCTAGTATGGGGGCGGCGAGAAATAGGAATGGAGAGGAGGTGGAGGGGCGTAGGGGCTCTTTAATGAATAGTTTAACACCGTCTGCAATTGGTTGTAAAAGTCCATATGGACCTACTACATTAGGACCTTTACGTAGTTGTATATATCCTAGTACTTTTCGTTCGAGTAGGGTTAGGAAGGCGACTGCTAGTAGAATGGGAATAATATAGGCTAGAGGACTGATTAGGTGTAATATGAAGGTTATCATAAATTAAGAGGAGGATTTGAACCTCCGGTTGAAAGGGCTTAGGCCTTTTGCAATTACCGGGCTCTGCCATCTTAATAATCATCTTCTCTTGATGGATGGGGTATGCCCTCCTTTTAGTTAATTGAGTTGTTATCATTAAGTTGGGGTGGGGCGTATTAATAATAGGGGCCCCCTTTTTCCGGTCCTTTCGTACTGGGAAAAGTGGCATTACAGATAGAAACTGACCTGGATTGCTCCGGTCTGAACTCAGATCACGTAGGACTTTAATCGTTGAACAAACGAACCCTTAATAGCGGCTGCACCATTAGGATGTCCTGATCCAACATCGAGGTCGTAAACCCCCTTGTCGATATGGACTCTGAAAGGGGATTGCGCTGTTATCCCTAGGGTAACTAGGTTCGTTGATCGGCTGGTGGCCGGATCATTATGGTCAGAGGTTCTGTGACTTAGAAATGTTTTTCTTGGTTCTGGAGGTGGGTCCAGTCCTCATGGGAGCTTTGTTTTCTCCCACGGTCGCCCCAACTGAAGGCTAAGATCAGGTGCTATTTGGTTTAACTTGGTTAAAGTTCTTGACATAGTTGATCTGGGGCCTTAAGCTCCAAAGGGTCTTCTCGTCTTGTATTATTATGCTCGCTTCTGCACGGGCAGATCAATTTCATTGACTTAAAAAGGGAGACAGTTAAGCCCTCGTTCTACCATTCATACAGGTCTTCATTTAAGAGACAAGTGATTGCGCTACCTTCGCACGGTCAAAATACCGCGGCCGTTTAAATTGTCACTGGGCAGGTGAGACCTCCTATATATTGATTTTTGCAGGAGGCGATGTTTTTGGTAAACAGGCGAGGCTTGTGTTTGCCGRGTTCCTTCCTTTTTTTTTAGTCTTTCCTCTGAGAATTAGGCCTTCCAGTGTGGGGGTAACGATTGGGTTATGTGAGGTTTGCTTGTTGTTTGGTGAGGTCATATTGCCCTCTTTGTTTGGGTTCGATAATTGCTAGTGGAGGGTCCGATCTAGCGTACACATAGGCTGAGGAGAGGGGTTTGTCCCTCTTATTACTCATTTTAGCAGTATCTTTTCCATGATGGCATGGAAGGGCCTAATATTGTTAGGGGTTTWAGATTAAATATTTGGATAGTRGATTTTRGTCCGCARGAGCTTTAACGCTTTCTGTTCAGATGGCTGCTTTTAGGCCCACTGAAGCGGGTATCTTGTTTAATATAATCTTTAACCTCCTGGTTAAGGTTGTGTCCTTTTTCAAAGGGGCTGTACCCCCTTTGACTAACTCTCACAGGTTTCTTTGGTTCATGTATTAAATAATTGTGAGTCAAGGAGTGTGAGGCTGAACTTCTATCCATTTCTTAGGCAACCAGCTATAACTAAGTTCGTTAGGTCTATCACCTCTACCCGGGGATCTTCCCACTCTTTTGCCACAGAGACGGGTTGGCCCTAATTAATAGGCTGTCCCGGGGTAGCTCACTTAGTTTCGGGGATTTGAACTAAAGTTCGCTTTGCTCAGGGGGGCTAGCTAAATCATGATGCAAAAGGTACGAGGTTTAAACTCTGCTTTGTTGTGCTTTTATGATTTGTTTCATTTCTCTTTCAGCGTTCCCTTGCGGTACTTTTGTTATTGCTATGGGGAGCCTTTTCTGTCTCACGTACTTGGGCGGTAGAATGTTTTAGTTTAAAGTAGTGTAGTTTTATTAAATTTATTAATGTTGGTCTAGTAATTTAGGTTATTAAGCTAGCTATATAGCTCAGGATGATTCAATTTGCATGAATGTCTTCTCGGTGTAAGGGAGATGCTTGGCTGTCTCAGCCACATCCTGATTATTCCAAGTGCACCTTCCGGTACACTTACCATGTTACGACTTGCCTCCCCGAATTTAGGTTTGTGTTATTAGGAATGTTAGGTTTAAGGTGGGGTGGGGGGAGAGTGACGGGCGGTGTGTGCGCGTCTCAGAGCCTAATTCAAAAATACTCTCTGTTTATTTTTTACTACTAAATCCACCTTTGGGCACTGGTTTCAAAGTGCCGTCCGTGATATTCTATTATTATAGAAAATGTAGCCCATTTCTTTCCACTTCGTACGCTACACCTCGACCTGACGTTTTTGGATGGACCCATTTTGCTTACTATCGGGCCTTCACAGGGTAAGCTGACGACGGCGGTATATAGGCGGGGAAAACAAGAAGTGGTAAGGTTTAACGGGGGGTATCGGTTCTAGAACAGGCTCCTCTAGGKGGGTCTGAGACACCGCCAAGTCCTTTGGGTTTTAAGCTGTGCTTGTAGTTCCCTGGCGGATGTAAATGTAAGGGTACATCTGGGTTTAAGGCTAAGCATAGTGGGGTATCTAATCCCAGTTTGTTTCTTAGCTTTCGTGGGGTCAGAATTTTATGTATTTAAAGCTACTTTCGTGTGGGGGCTTCGTACCTTCGGGGTGCGTATGACGGCTCGGAAGGTCTTTGGCTTTATTTTGTATATTTCTTAACCACCCTTTACGCCGTGGTTATCAACTAGGGTCTTTCGTATAACCGCGGTGGCTGGCACGAATTTTACCGACCCTTTTAGTCTTAACTAAGTCAAGTTTAACACTTATTGCTTAATGTTTATTACTGCTGAGGTCCCTTGGGGGTGTGGCGTAAGCAAGGCGTCTTGGGCTTGTTAACAGTGCCTGATGCCAGCTCCTCGTCCCCGGATAGGGGACTGAGGGCATTCTCACGGGGGTGCGGATACTTGCATGTATAAATTGGACTAGAGCTGATAGTAAAGTCAGGACCAAACTTTTGTGCTTGTGGAACTTTTTAGGGGTTCATCTTAACATCTTCAGTGTTATGCTTTGGTTTAAGCTACACTAGC